TTATACAATGAGGGAGATAGAAAAAGAGAGAGATGGTAGAAAAGGGGGAGAGATGGGGGAAGAAGATAGGAAGGGGAATAAGGGGGCTCTTTAGGCAGGAGACGGGGGAATTCCTTAAGTTAAGAAAGAAAAAAGAATAAGAACACGGATACATAACATAAAAAAAAGAATAAATAAGACGATATTCGCCCTCCCCCTACATATTTAATTTCTTCTCCTATACAAAAACCAGCAAGACCTACTCCATTGGTAATTCCATCAATGACACCCTTATCGAAAAACTGCGTTAGTTCAGTTAATCCTCTTATACCCAGGGTAAAGACCCTAGTATAGAAAATATCTATATAACCACGATTATATGACCAACTGTATATCTTTTTTTTTACTTGATCCGAAAAAAACTTTTTCGGACCCTCTTTTACAAGAGAATTTATTAAATCCAAATTCTGAAAAAAGGAATAAGCGGATCCATAGAAGATATATGCTATGGATAGACCAAACATAGCTAGACTTACAGAAGAAATTGCATTAGTGATAAATTCATATGAATTTATGGAAGAATTAGAACTTTCCTGGAAAAAGTTTATTGAGGGAGTTAACCACTTTGATAATATGGTTAACTCCGCTATTCCATTATCCATTACTCCATTATCAAAATGGATTCCTATGGATCCAATGAACAAAGTAAAAAGCAGTAATATAAAAAGAGGGAATAGCATAGTATTTCCCGTTTCATGAGGATAGACAAAAGTGTTTTTAGCCCCAAAGGAAGTACTAAAGGACCCTATCCTATTTCTTGTATTACCATGAATTTTGGATCTATTTTGTGAAAAAAAAGAAACTCCACTCTTCGTTGTTGATAAAATGAAATCTCTATTCACTCCTTTGGGTATCCTTTTTCCCCATAAGGATATTGAATACAACGAACCCTCTTTAGTGCTACTGTAATTTTGAAAATGAACACGCAGGTACCCATCAAAAGTAAGTAAATATATCCGAAACATATAAAACGCAGTTAATCCTGCAGTAAAAGAGGCTATTATTCCAAAAAAGGGTGAATACAACCAACTATTACTAAGGATTTCATCTTTGGACCAGAAGCAAGCAAGAGGTGGAATACCACAAAGAGAAAGCGTACCCCATAAAAAAGTAGTTCTTGTAATTGGAACGTATTTTCTTAAACCACCCATAAGAACCATATTCTGACTTTTATCTGGTGAATATCCAACAAGAGGTTCCATTGAATGAATAATGGATCCGGATCCCAAGAACAATAAAGCTTTCGAATAAGCATGAGTGATCAAATGGAATAAAGCAGCTTGATAAGAACCTATACCTAGAGCTAACATCATATAACCCAATTGAGACATTGTAGAATAGGCTAAGCTTCTTTTAATATCTCTCTGAGCAAGAGCTAAAGTAGCTCCTAAGAAGAGTGTTATTGTACCTACTAAAGAAATGAAACTCATTATTAAAGGTAGGGATATGAAAAGAGGAAGAAGTCGAGCTAGAAGAAAAATCCCCGCAGCAACCATAGTTGCTGCGTGTATAAGAGCCGAAATGGGAGTGGGTCCTTCCATAGCATCGGGTAACCATACGTGAAGAGGGAATTGTGCAGATTTCGCAACTGCACCAAGGAATAATAAAAAAGCACACAAAGTAGTAAGTAAGGAATTAATCCCATTATTAGGAATCCAGTTATTAGCTATTTTGAACAAATCCCTAAACTCTAAACTACCTGTTATCCAAAAAAAACCTAAAATTCCTAATAACAGACCAAAATCCCCTACACGATTAGTTACAAAAGCTTTTTGACAAGCACTCGCTGCAATTGGCCGTGTAAACCAAAAGCCTATCAATAAATAGGAACACATTCCCACAAGTTCCCAAAAAAAATAAATTTGTATCAAATTGGAACTAGTAACCAATCCCAACATGGAAGTATTGAAAAAACTTATATAAACAAAAAATCTCAAATATCCTTCATCGTGAGACATATAATCGTCACTATAAATAAGAACGAGGATTCCTACAGTAGTAATTAGTATTAACATAATAGAAGTAAGCGGGTCGATCAAGTATCCAAATTCTAAGGAAAAATCATTATTGACGGTCCAAGACCATAGATATTGATAGATAGAACTTCCATTTATTTGTTGAATAGATAGGTGAACTGAGAATACCATAGCTATACTTAAGAGTAAAACACAAGGAAAAGCCCATATGCGACGAAGATTTTTTGTTGCTGTCGGAATAAGAATAAGTCCAAACCCCATTGACATAATAACTGGAAGTGGGAGAAGAGGGATTACCCATGCATATTGATATGTATGTTCCATAAGAAAAGAAATTGCAATTTTTACTTGAAATTTTTCTATAAAATAAAATTGTTTCCGATTCACCAAACCAATTCTTATCTCTTTCTGAAGGAATTCCAAAAAATAAGAATAAGACAAAATACTGGAATTCTTCATTTTTCCAAATTTCTCTCATTGAAATAATCAAAAATGAAGAATGGGTTTACTTGGTTAAATTCAAAAAGTTAATTAAATAACTTTGTTACCTAGTTATTACCTAAAGAAGGATATTTGTTAAAATACAAAAAAGGATTGAATCATTTTACTTTCTATTCATTTTTGTATTTCTTTCTATTAAAATGAAGATGAAGCAGCTCTCATGTTTCGTAACTGATTGATTGAATTCCAATGAAAACCTATGTTTATAGGAAATTATCGAATATTCCTTACTTCATATAGAACTGAAATCCTAATGACTAGAATTACCTAAGTTTTAGAATGTCTTATTTAAGAGACTAAGTATTTTTTTTGTTTTGATTGGAATTCCATTATGGAATACCATTCTGAACTTAATTAACTATTTGAATTTTCCCTTCCTTTTATCCCCCCATCTTATATGGGGGATAGGCCGTAGATCTATATATGGAGTATACTTAATATATAAATTGATTTAATTTAAATAGAAAACCTTTGTATATATTCTATATTATTAAAACAAAGTATAAAATATATATGAAAAATATGCTAAAAAATTCTTGTCTTATCCGCATTAGAGAAAATCAAGTAAAAAAGAATTCAGAATTTCAGTTCAGTATCTAAGTATAAATACTAAGAAAAAGTATAAATACTAAGAAAAAACAGAAAGAAGGATTGATTTGCGGCAATAGATGTCTTTCACATACAACTAGAAAAAAAGTAATCTCCTTTTTGAATGGCAGTTCCAAAAAAACGTACTTCGATGTCAAAAAAGCGTATTCGTAAAAATCTTTGGAAGAAAAAGACTTATTTTTCCATAGTACAATCTTATTCTTTAGCAAAATCAAGATCATTTTCCAGCGGTAGCGAGCATCCAAAACCAAAGGGTTTTTCTGGGCAACAAACAAACAAATAATCTGGTTTTGGAATAATCTGAATTGACCTATCCCAAAGAAATTCCAATTATTTAAAATGAATAATTCGGATTAATTAATGAATGTACTTTTATGTGTCGAATTCCTCGGTACAATATTCTTAGAACTAACCCCTCTGATATATAGAACAAAAGTTTTTGGTATACTGTGTCCTAAGTATTCTTTTCCTATCAACGAACTTTTCATAATAGAATCCTCATATTTTATTATGAGGATTCTATTATGAAAAGTAGAGTATTCTTGCAATAGGACTTACAACTTCTACCTATCTTATCAAAAATCCACAAAAAAATAGGTTTAGGCTTGGTAAATCATATTAATAAGAGCATAAAGGCTTTCATTCTAGAAATTTTGCTAAAATCCAAAATTCTTTGTATTTAATGATGAAATTATAGAAATTCTAATGGATAGATTGAAAGATTTTTTTTTATTTCAATGAGAAACTAATTAGAAAAAAATGAGTTCTATATTGCAACTGAGAAAAAACAGTTCCAACTCTTTCAAGCTTTGTTTCTATTGGGCAAAGCAAGAGTTTATTGTTAAAAAAATCCCCAATGATACTACCAAACGAAGTCCATTTTAATGAAGATTCTAATGTTCCTAAATTCTATGGACTCTCCCAATCTCGACGATTTGCGAGAAAATAACTATTATTCTTTTAACTTCCCTATTATTTAAAGTTAGCCGCCATGGTGAAATTGGTAGACACGCTGCTCTTAGGAAGCAGTGCTCAAGCATCTCGGTTCGAGTCCGAGTGGCGGCATTCTCGAAAAAGAATACAATAGATTAGAAAATGGATTCAATTCGAAATTTCCAATTTTGTAATGGGACCTTCTCCTTATGCTATTTGCAACTTTAGAACATATACTAACTCATATCTCTTTCTCAACCATTTCAATTGTGATTACAATTCATTTGATAACCTTATTAGTTCGTGAACTTGGGGGATTACGTGATTCGTCAGAAAAAGGAATGATAGCTACTTTTTTCTCTATAACAGGATTCTTAGTTTCTCGTTGGGCTTCTTCGGGACATTTTCCATTAAGTAATTTATATGAGTCATTGATCTTCCTTTCATGGGCTCTGTATATTCTTCATACGATTCCTAAGATACAGAACTCTAAAAATGATTTAAGCACAATAACTACGCCAAGTACTATTTTAACGCAAGGCTTTGCCACGTCGGGTCTTTTAACTGAAATGCATCAATCCACAATACTAGTACCTGCTCTACAATCTCAGTGGTTAATGATGCATGTCAGTATGATGTTACTAAGCTATGCAACTCTTTTGTGCGGATCCTTATTATCCGCCGCTCTTCTAATCATTAAATTTCGAAAGAATTTCAATTTCTTTTTAGAAAAGAAAAAAAATGTTTTAAATAAAACATTTTTCTTTAGTGAGTTTAGTGAGATTGAATATTTCTATGTAAAAAGAAGTGCTTTAAAAAACACCTCTTTTCCTTCATTTCCAAATTATTACAAATATCAATTAATTGAGCGTTTGGATTCTTGGAGTTATCGTGTCATTAGCCTAGGGTTTACCCTTTTAACCATAGGTATTCTTTGTGGAGCAGTATGGGCTAATGAGGCGTGGGGATCCTATTGGAATTGGGATCCTAAGGAAACTTGGGCATTTATTACTTGGACCATATTCGCAATTTATTTACATAGTAGAACAAATCCAAATTGGAAGGGTACGAATTCCGCACTTGTAGCTTCGATAGGATTTCTTATAATTTGGATCTGCTATTTTGGTATCAATCTATTAGGAATAGGTTTACATAGTTATGGTGCATTTACATTACCATCTAAATGATTACATAACATAAAACCTTCGTGAAATGAAAGTTTTTCCATTTTTGTTTGATTTGAGAACCCTTGAACGCCTTCTCAAAGGGTTCTCAAAAATTCGAGATAGATCTAATTAGACTTTTTTACTTTTTTCTGAATTATTTGGTTTTTCCACTATGGAATATAGAGCGGACTAGTAAAAAAAAATTATTTAGGATAATAATTGGATAAGAGAGCCTCTACCTTGTCAACCGATAGCGAGAGAACAAAATCTGGATAAATACCAATTCCTATTACTGGTAAAAAGATACAGATTAAAAGAAAGAGTTCTCGTGGTCCAGAATCCACCAAATTTGCGTTTGGAACATGAAATAGCTTGTATCCATAGAACATCTGGCGTAACATAGATAATAAAAAAATAGGAGTTAATATCATTCCAATTGCCATTACAAAAGTAATTAGCATTTTTGGTATTAACAGAAATTTTGGACTAGTAATTAGTCCAAAAAATACTACTAATTCTGCAACAAAACCGCTCATTCCTGGTAAGGCAAGAGAAGCCATTGAAAAGCTACTAAACATGGTAAAAATTTTCGGCATTGGGATAGATATCCCCCCCAGTTCTTCGAGATAAACAAGACGCATTCTATCACAAGCCGTTCCCGCCAAGAAAAAAAGTGTAGCACCAATAAATCCATGGGATAGTATTTGTAAAATAGCTCCATTGAGTCCAATGTTGGTTATGGAACCAATTCCTATAATTATGAAACCCATGTGAGATACGGAGGAGTAGGCTATTCTTTTTTTGAAATTTCGTTGACCAAGAGAAGTTGAAGCTGCATAGATTATTTGCATCGCTCCTATTATTACCAACCAGGGGGAAAATAGATAATGAGCATGAGGTAACAATTCCATATTGATCCGAATCAATCCGTATGCTCCCATCTTTAATAGGATTCCCGCTAAAAGCATACATGTACTGTAATGCGCTTCCCCATGGGTATCTGGTAACCACGTATGTAGGGGTATAATCGGCAATTTGACAGCATAAGCAATAAGGAAGCCAAAATAAAATAGTATTTCCAATGTTGCAGGGTATGATCGATTAATTAATCTTTCCAAATCTAATCTTGGTTCGTTGGAACCATATAAGCCCATACCTAGAACTCCGATTAAGAAAAAAATGGAACCGCCTGCAGTATACAAAATAAATTTTGTAGCTGAATACAGACGCCTCTTTCCCCCCCACATGGATAAAAGTAAGTAAACAGGAATTAATTCTAACTCCCACATGATAAAAAAAAGTAAAAGGTCTCGCGAAGAAAATAATCCTATTTGACCACTATACATTGCTAGCATCAGGAAATAGAATAATCGCGAATTCCGGGTAACTGGCCAAGCTGCTAAAGTAGCTAAAGTAGTGATAAATCCTGTCAATAAAATAGATCCTAATGAAAGTCCATCGATTCCCAATCTCCAGTGGAAATCAAAGACATCTATCCATTTAGAATCCTCCTTTAATTGGATTAAGGGATCCTCCAATTGGAAATGATAACAGAATGCATAAGTCATTAGAAGGAATTCTAATAAACAAATAGATATAGTATACCACCTAACGATTTTGTTTCCCCTATGAGGTAAAAAGAAAATTAATGAACCTGCAAATATCGGCAAAACAACAAGTATTGTTAACCAAGGAAAATAACTCATGATAAAGTGATAAAGAGAAGATACGTTTTGACCAGAAAAGCCCGTGCTCGAAATAAGCGAGCACAGGCTTCCTCGGTAAAGAGGAATCAGACGATTCAAGTGGAGTTTTTTGTAACGTATCAATAAGATAGAGCCATGCTGCGGGTTGTTTCAGGCCCTAAATAAACGCGGACACTTAAAAAATCTGTTGGGCAGGCAGATTCACATCTCTTACAACCCACACAATCTTCGGTTCTCGGCGCGGAAGCAATTTGCTTGGCTTTACACCCATCCCAGGGTATCATTTCTAATACATCTGTTGGACAAGCTCGTACACATTGAGTGCATCCTATACATGTATCATAAATTTTTACGGAATGTGACATTGGATCTATAAATTTTCCTTTTCAACATAAAAATTTTCGATCTGGTAAAAATGAAATTAGTACTATATGAGTCATATGTATTGTAGACACCAGACGAAGCAATGGTTTATCCAAACTTCAACAAATAAATAAATAAAATAATGCAATATATTTCTTAATCCGTTTGTGAGAAAGCGTGAAAAGAGCCAAGAGACTTGAATTTTTGGCTTCAACAATCATAATTATACGAATTGTACATACGAATTCGAATTAGCCAATTTATTGGCTATCGTCTTTTCAATATAAATTATTGCAATATTCAAATTGCAATATCAATGAATTGCAAAAATTCAATAAGTAAAAAAGAATACTATGTAATAACCTAATCAAAAAATAGATATTATAAAATAATAAAATAATAAGAAAATAGAAGAAAATAGTATTAGATTTCTATTCATCTTAATATTTGATATTATTATTATATGTGCGCCTTTGTTTAGAGGATTTTATGTCTAATTATTCAAAAAATTAGATTGATTGATACGAGTTGATTTCTTGTTACGATGGATGGAAGAAAGAATGGATAGTCCAATAGCTGCTTCAGCAGCCGCCAGGGCTATAACAAAAATTGCGAAAATGTCTCCTTTTAATTGGCGACTATCAAATAGATCAGAAAATGTTACGAGATTTAGATTAATTGAATTCAGTATAAGTTCAAGACATATTAGAGCTCTAACCATGTTTCGGCTTGTGATCAATCCATAGATACCAATCGAAAATAAATAGACACTAAAAAAAAGTACATGCTCAAACATCATTAACTAACTCCTTATCAATCTCGATTCATTTCAATATGAGGACAAGAATTGAACCGATTCCATTAATTAGAATAGAACAGTTACACAACAAAAGAGAAAAGAAGGTATTTGTTGGCAGTAGATGGGTTTTACTAAATCAAAATTGTGATTCTTTAGTTATTTATTTTCGATTTGAAATTCTAAGAATTTTGACTAATTCTAAGTATTTCTTATTGCCGAGCCATAGTAATTGCACCTATTAAAGAAACTAGAAGAATTATGGAAATGAGTTCAAACGGAAGATAAAAATCAGTTGCTAAATGAATCCCAATTTGTTGAACGTTATTTATGAGACCCTGTTCTACTATTTGGTTTGATCTTGTAGTCCAAAGAATTCCATACCATGACGTATCTGGGATAGTAGTCATTAGTGAAAAAAGAATAGTTATACAAACGAGTGAAGTGAACCCATCTCCAATAGTCCAATAATTCTTATTTTTAGACCATTCTGAGCCATTTACGAACATTACGGCAAATATGATCAAAACATTTATAGCTCCCACATAAATAAGAAGTTGTGCGACAGCTACAAAGTAGGAATTCAATAAAATATAGAATAAGGATATACAAACAAGAACTAATCCCAGCGAAAAGGCAGAATAAATTGGGTTGGTAAGTAATACTACTCCTAGACCTCCTAGTAGAAGAACAAATCCCCCAAATAGCACAAGAATCTCATGTATTGGTCCAGGTAAATCCATTATGGATAAGAAGAAATTAATAGTATAAAATTTTTCATGAACTGACTAAAACTAAAAGATTCAAGGAAGGAAAAAGGGATTAGGATATTTTTTTGTATATAAGTTGTATAGTTAGAAATGACATCACGAAAATCTACTCTCATTTTAAATCAGGAATAATTTGCAATAAGCAGTAGTTATTCGTTTTTCTTTATAGTTAATAAAAAACTATTGGATTTTTCTAACAAAAAAGATAAATCCTAGTAACTAATAATTAGTAACCGTTCTTGAATTCCAAGATTTTTCTTCGTCTATTTTACTTTGAGTCGAATTCCTAATTGTTTGAATTGTGTAATCTCCCATTATGGAGATTGGTAACCGACTCAAAGCAATTTGATTGTAATTCAATTCATGACGATCATAAGTAGAAAGTTCATATTCTTCAGTCATTGATAAACAGCTTGTCGGACAGTACTCAACACAATTACCACAAAATATACAAACTCCGAAATCAATACTATAATTAAGCAATTGTTTCCTTTTAATATCCTTTTCAAATCTCCAATCCACAAGGGGTAGATCTATCGGGCATACGCGAACACATACTTCACAAGCAATACATTTATCAAATTCAAAGTGGATTCGCCCCCGGAAACGCTCCGATGTAATTGATTTTTCATAAGGGTAGTGAATCGTTATAGGTAAACGATTTGTGTGGGATAAGGTAATTATGAAACTTTGACCAATGTACCTTGCAGCGCGTATTGTTTGTTGACCATAACTCATGAACCCAGTTACCATAGGGAACATATTCTAAATATCTATGAAAAAGATATGTTTCTTTCTCTTGTTTGAGAGAACTTTTGTGTTGAAAATATTCTTACTGTTATTGTATTATCTTATTTATAGTGAAACAAGTTGGGAAGAAGTTGTTAATAAGAGATTGCCCAGGGAAATAGGTAAAAGAAATTTCCATCCAAGATTTAATAACTGATCCATTCTCATCCTGGGTAAAGTCCATCTTATTGTGATAGAAATGAAGAGAAATAAATAAGCTTTAGTTAATGTAATAAAGATACCCATTGTCATTTCCAAAATTCCAACCATTTTATTCATTTGGAAAAATTCAAAAAAGGATATATAGGGAATAGAGAAATTCCACCCGCCTAAGTAGAGAACTGTTACAAATAAAGAGGAAACTAATAAATTTAGGTAAGAAACAAGATAAAATAAACCATATTTGATACCGGAATATTCGGTTTGATAACCTGCTACTAATTCTTCCTCTGCTTCTGGTAAATCAAAGGGTAATCTTTCACATTCTGCCAAAGAAGAAATTAGAAAAACCAGAAAACCTATAGGCTGACGCCAAAGATTCCATCCAAAAAAACCATATTTTGACTGTGCTTCAACTATATCAACTGTACTTGAACTGTTAGATAATCATAGTCGATGATAACATCACAGTTCCCACCGCTATTCCAAAACCGTACATGAAACCTTAGCTTCATACGGCTTCTCTATGATCAGAAAAAAGGAAAGGGTTGTTTCGTTTCGGTATTATCCCCCTGGGCATAGATAGAATTAGGTAAGATAAAATCGATTGGAAAGTCCTAAATTAGACCAAAGGAATTCCGTCTGCTAGAATAAGAAAAAGCGCTTCCGAATTGATCTCGTCCTTTATAATATAATGAAAATTTTTCTTTGTTCAGTAATAACTTAATCTTGGAATAAAACACTCGTTATAGCAATTAATAAATGAAAAGAATTAGGCATTAATTCATGAGGAATTCTGTATTAATATGAATAGAGGAAGGAAAAAATAAATAAATATCTTTTTTTTGTATTGCATTCCATATCTTTTGTCCTATTCTTCTTTCCCCGGGGAAGGGTACTTAAAAAGAAAAAAGGAATAAAGGATTAATTCGTTCTTGATAGCCATTTCTTTAACAAGTGAAAGGGAACATACTCTGGATCGGAATCCGAAGAAAGTACTACTTGATCATTTCCACCAATTTCAAGTCCTTATTATGATTCCTTTTATGAGGAAAAATCTCTAATGTCTTAGATTCCCTCATTACTAATCCTTTATGTACTTTAGTGTTCCTAACCCCTCACTAATTTTTGATGGATTCCCCTTATGATTATAAGTTATAGTAATAACTCGGAATATTCTAGTAATGGAATTCCATATCGCGAATCCTTTATTCTTGCCCGCTTCAAGATATGATGACTAATCAAAAAATCTCAACCTTGGGGTAAAGAGTTTACACTACTTATGTTTACTTCAACTTTTTTCTTGTACGTAGGAAATGAGATTTTTTCTTTTTACTACAAATTAATAAGTTGTTTTGTTTCACTCATATAGCTATCTAGTTTAACTTACCAACCCGAGAATAAGAAAAGGAAGATAAATATTCAATGGATTTTGGAGGAAAAAGATCCTATTTTAACGAATCACACGTAGAGATATTGCTAGCACACAAAAAGTTAATGGTATTTCATAACTAATAGATTGAGCAGCAGCTCGTAGACCGCCTGAAAAAGAATATTTATTATTTGAGCTATATCCTGCCATAAGAAGACCAATAGGAGCAATACTTGAAATGGCAATCCATAAAAAAACACCAATACTAAGATCGGCTAAAACAAAACGATATCCCAAAGGGATAACTAAAAAACTTAATAAAATTGATATGACTGCTATAGAAGGTCCAATGCTAAATAAAGGAATATCTCCTCGGGATGGCAGGATATCCTCCTTAAAAAGTAGCTTAGTTCCATCGGCTATAGCTTGAAGCAGTCCCAGGGGGCCAGCATATTCAGGACCAATACGTTGTTGTATCGATGCGGATATTTCTCTTTCTAACCACACAATTACGAGTACTTCTATTGTGATTCCCAGTAGGAGGGTCAAAATGGGTAGAATCCATATCAGTCCATAGACTTCTTTTAATAATTCCGATTTCGAAAAAGAATTGATAGTTTCTATCTCTACCCTATCTATTATCATTTCAACGATCAACTTCCCCCATAATGATATCTATACTACCTAATATCGTCATGATATCAGCCAATTTCATTTTTTTAACTAGTTGAGGAAGAATTTGCAAATTAATAAAACCGGGTGGACGAATTTTCCATCTCCAGGGGAAAAGACTATCATCTCCTACCAGATAAATTCCTAATTCACCTTTTGGAGCTTCCACTCTTACATAAAGCTCTTGCTTTGACAATTCAAAATTGGGCGAAGGTTTTTTACCAAGAAATCGATATTCAAAATCATTCCATTCGGAATTCTTTGTTTTCTTAAAGCGTCGGACTTCTAAATTCTCATAAGGGCCTCCAGGAATTTTCTCTACAGCCTGTTGAATAATTTTGATGGATTCCCTCATTTCACCCATTCGTACTAAATAGCGAGCTAATGAATCCCCTTCTTTTTGCCATTGGACTTTCCAATCGAATTGGTTGTAAGACTCATAAGGATCAACTTTACGAAGATCCCATTGTATTCCAGAAGCTCGTAACATCGGTCCCGATAAGCCCCAATTTACTGCTTCTTCTCCGCTAATAAAACCGACTCCTTCAACTCGTTCTAAAAAAACGGGATTCCGTGTAATAAGTTGTTGATATTCAACAACTCCTCGTAAAAAATAATCACAGAAATCTAAACATTTATCGACCCATCCATAAGGTAGATCGGCGGCTACCCCTCCGATGCGAAAGTAATTATGCATCATTCGCATACCTGTAGCAGCTTCAAATAGATCATATATCAATTCTCTCTCTCTAAAAATATAGAAAAAAGGGGTCTGTGCGCCTAGATCCGCCATAAAAGGTCCAAGCCATAACAAGTGAGAAGCTATACGGCTCAACTCTAACATAATTACCCTAATATAGCTGGCTCTTTGGGGTATTTGAATATTCTCCAAGAATTCTGGTGCATTTACCGTTATTGCTTCTGTAAACATAGTAGCTAAATAATCCCATCGTGTTACATAAGGTAAGTATTGTATAATAGTTCGGTTTTCCGCGATTTTTTCCATTCCTCTGTGTAAATAGCCTAATATGGGTTCACAATCAATAACATCTTCACCATCGAGAGTAACGATCAGTCGAAGAACACCATGCATTGATGGGTGCTGAGGGCCCATATTGACTATCATGAGATCTTTTCTTGTAAGCGGTAGACTCATATCCTTTCTTCCTTAATTCATTATTCCATGAAAATGGATTATTCCATGAATTCCTCAAAACGAGGCTCATCAAAATGAAAAATCTAAGACTACTATAAGACTACTAATAAAATAAGAAAAAAATTCGAACGATTAAATTACTTCTCCCGAATATCCAACTGACTGATTAATTTCTTATAACGTACTCTATTTTTCTTTGCCAAATAAGCCAGCAAACGTTGACGTTTTCCCAAAAGTCTTCGTAGACCTCTTTCCGATGAAAAATCTTTTTTGTGTAATTCCAAATGTGAAGCAAGTCTCCGTATCTTATTGGTGAAACTGAATACTTGAAATTCAACAGAACCCCTGTTTTCTTCTTTTTCTTCTTTAACCATAAATCCCAAAATTTTTCTACCTCCTTTCTTTTTCATGTATTTTTCTGATCAGGAAAAATAAAAAATTATGTCAGTTATTTTGAAGTTATTCTAATCTCGTACACACAAAAATTTGCAATTATTCATCCACTACTGGAATTTGGATTTATTTTATCGATGCAAATTGGATTTGGATAGAAGGGTACATTCTTTTATTTTAGATAGAAGAAACATTTCTTCTATCTAAAATAAAAGAATTTTGCTGATTTATTTATTGCTATATCCAATTTATGGAATTGATACACCATTTAATTGATATCGTTTAGCAAAATGAAACACAGCATATGCATCCATCTTTCGGCTCGAGAATTTCACGGGATAGAGATATGGTATAAGAAATAGGCTATTAAGTAACTCTAAATGAATTGTGGATACATCTGTATCCTTAACATACTGAAACGACTGCCATTATTCGTATCAAACCAATAGCGATTCATACAAGCTAAATCTTCTAATCAATGGTGGGCCAATAATGAATTTTTTTGCATATGTATTAAGACGCTTGGCCTGATTTCGAAATTGTCCAGAGTTTTTTATGTTGTTTTCATTGCAAAATGATGGACCTCCTTCCGTAACTTTCCAATTACGAGTACGAGAATTGAAAGACATGAAAATTCTCAATTCTCTACGGCGTCTAGGAGATAGATAGAATATTTTCAGGAACAAGAAAATCAGAAGAATCTTTCTCTCTATTCACTACCATTCCGCGTCTTCGACTTCTATTAGTTTCTTTTCTTCTTTAATGCAATAGCTATAGTTTGATATAGAATCCATTTCTCAAAGTAATGGAAACCATTCTCGTATAGGAAATGGTTCGAAAATCGCTATTCCATCTTTTAGGTATCGTGAAAAGTGATACCTGTGAAGATCGTGCATTTCAGTCACATTCAGATCCGCTTTTCGAGTCCATGATATAACCAAATTGGATGGATCTTCCACCCGTTTAGCTAAGAAAGAATAGATGCAGAGGTGGATAATAGATCGATATGAAGATCATGAGCTGCCCCATAATGAAACCGCCAGTAGTCGCGAATATCTCCTTCTTCCCTAATCCAAGATTGGAGAAAGAAGATCTAAGAGGGACCTATGGAGAATGTGGTCAGAAATCCATAATAGAGTCCGACCACAACGACCGAATTAATTATCCTCATCGAGAAACTTAGACTACTAAGTAGAAAAGGTAGAAAAGATTTGAAAATCATGGCATGGGTCTCCTTTTTTTCTTTCTTTAGAGTTTTCTATATGCACAATTTCTCGATGTTTCGATGAGAATTTCTTGACTTTCCATATATAGAAAGAGATAGACTATAAATGACATCTCTTATGTAAATAAGACCAAAGGGATGGATATTAAATGATAGGAAGTGCTAGGAAGTGAAATAGAATGAAATAGAGCCACTTTGGGCTTCCCTATGAAATGAGGCATGGAACGGAGTCACTACGAAGAAATTCCGGGAGTTACGAAAGAAGCTTCGGACTCATATTGTTCATGGGTTGAGAGCGGGAGTTGAACTCTAGGAGGTCGAATCTCCCCTTGTTCCTCAGTAGCTCAGTGGTAGAGCGGTCGGCTGTTAACTGAC